ATTATTGTATACGAATGGACCATTTGTCGAACAAGGGAGTGAGACGTAATCAAGATAGGATCAGAATCATGAAAATTGGAGTGAGTGCTGACGTGTTCCGACGGGGGACTTAATGAAATAGGAGAAGAAGGTTCATTTAAATAACAAGTTATATCTTTTCTTTTGCTGGGGGAATCGTTACTGACAGTCCCGGCCCGAAAGAGCCATTGAAGTCGGAACATAAAAATAAGTTGAATTGTGCAAGAATCCATAGCTCCATTTTTTTTTATTCCAGTAAAGTAAGTCAATCGATAAAAGGAAAAACAAAGAATAATAAGAAATGACACTCCTGTCATAGGAATGGAAATAGCCCTTCTTGCTGCTTCAATAACAAGTATTTTCGTTTTCAAATCAGATAAATCATTTGATCTATGATTCATTGGAACAAAACAAGGAATGGCCTGGCTAGGTATAGGTACTGGCCAGGCCGGGGGAATAAAAGAACCTTTCGTACGAAATCAAAGAGGTACTCTTTCTATTGGAGATATCTGTTTCGAATCCTTATCTAAATGCAATTGATGATAAAATTCGTATATATATAGAATAAAGAAAAGAAAGATAAAGAAAGACTTTTATCAATCTTTACTTCACGCGTCACATATGAATTATCCTTTTGTAATTGGGAGAGATGGCTGAGTGGACTAAAGCGACGGATTGCTAATCCGTTGTACGAGTTATTCGTACCGAGGGTTCGAATCCCTCTCTCTCCGTTCCCTCTGATCACTTGAGAGTTATCTTTCGAATTCGAAAAAATCTCGAGCCCTTGTTATCTTAGTTAAATGTATGGAATAGAGAAAATCATAAGAAAATTCAGAAATCAAGCAACGAAAAACTTCTGATTTTTTTATTTTATTCCTCGCGTCCAGGATTACGTCCTGGATCATTAGATAGGAATCCGAAGATGAAGAGAGAAACAAAGAATATCACTACTGTGTAAACGAAGAGTTTGAGAGTAAGCATTACACAATCTCCAAGATCATTTTTGGGGGAAATAAGGGAATAGATTCTCTATTTTTGTACCACATATCCCATTTTGATACCAAGAAATGGAGTGGTTTCTAGAAAAGAAAGGAATTTGCAGGAATTCATTTGTAATAAGATTCTGATTCCTTCGTTACCAAAATGATCTTTCATACCCACAATTAGGTATTGTGAGGGACCATACATAAGGTCTTTGACCTCCGGAAAGTCAGAATGAGAAAATGAGGTGATCCAGATTCATCGCGGCTATCCAAAAGAATTTCAATGTTTGAATCGAGAGTTCATAATGTAAGACTTATCTGATCTTATCAATTGTTAGAATAGAATTCTTCCTTTTTTAGCGAATCAATCATGAATGTTTCTAGGACAGTATTAAAGATCTCATCGAAAACTTACAGCAGCTTGCCAAACAAGGGCTAAGAGAAAAAAGAGTACAGGTATGACTGGCATAACATCTACGATTGGATTGAAAAAAGCATAAGCCTCGGGTAATTTGGCGAAGAAAAAGCTACTCGAATGAAGGGCAGAATTAATACAGATACAGATCAAACTAAAGATATTAAGCATAACAAAAATTTCGCTCTTGTGGAGAATTTCATTATTAGTGAGTTGGGGAAAAATGAAGAAAGAAGAGAAGATAGGCCAAACAAAAAATCCTTCTTTTTCTTTGAACTCCCCCAATCAAAAATCCTTCAATTCTCAAATGAGAATAGAAGGAATCATACTTTCATACAATATCTTAATTGAATTATAGATAATGATCAATGGATTTCTTTTGATTCTACATCTACACGTGTCGAATCCTAGCAACAACCTATTCCATAGATATTTGGGCTGGAATTGACGAACAACCAATATCCATATTAGTGTTATTAGTGTCAAATAGAAATCTCAATGGGGCGTGGCCAAGCGGTAAGGCAACGGGTTTTGGTCCCGTTACTCGGAGGTTCGAATCCTTCCGTCCCAGACCGATTCTATCAGAACAAAGATTGTGCTCTTTTCTTTAACAATCCTCTGTTTAAGAGTGTAATGTTGGATACAATGTGATCCAATCTTTCTTTCTGATTTCTAATGATTCAGAGAAGAATCATATCCTACCTTTCCATCCTCTTTCTGTTTCTCACAAACAAAAACAGAATCGAGTGTCAATGACACGTGGATGGAAATAAATATCTTTTTGATATAGGTAGGATGGGAACAAAGATCAAAGTTCCATTCAAAAAAAAAAAAGATTGGGTGGCCATTCAGCGTATGCCCGTCTCCCCCCCGCTCATATTCATATTGAAGTTAGTTAGTCATTTAGAGAAACTTTATGCCCCCTATTTATCAAATTTGGATTCCCACATGATGCATTCTGAGTCGACATGCGGAAGAAAGGTAAAGTAAATAGGGGTAAATGACTAATTTTATGTGGATCCTGAATTCTAAACAGGAGGAGTTCTTGGTACTAATTCCATCACTGGGATTAAAGCTCCTAAGACTGGGGTGGGTCAAAATAAAAATAAAATAGAAACAACGAATTAATCTGGACCCATTCGACTTTGTACCTATACAAGATGGTATAGCATCCCATAAGAGGATCTTTTTTTGATTGGCTTTGAGTATGATTCATGATCCCCATAGAATTCGTGTAGATACGAGTTAATTAGCAAAGGAAGGTATCAATTTCAATCAATATCTGTGTCATCTGGATCTCATTAACAAACAATAAAGTTCAATACGGAACAGATGTATTTTCTTTGGACTTAATTGCTTTTATTTTGCATCAGGCTCCAATGAATAATTGGAAATCAATGTAACGATGGGGGGGGGGGATTCATAGATTCCATTCACTTTAGTTTATCTTTATGGAAATGGAAAAATTTCTGAACCTGAAATAAAGCAAAATCCGTAGAAAATGAACCATGCCCATATGTAGTTTTATTGTTCTATTTCAGTGACACCGGTATTTCGGTTTCGGTGAAAAAGATTTGTGATCTCTTAAATATACACGATGACCCCCGGTGACAATTGTTCGGTGTATCTGATGGATACGGAAAGGTCATACTCCTACGATTTGGATTTTCTCAATCAGATGAAAGAATAGCGACCTTAATCTTATCTTCCATGAGCTCTTTTCTATCCATCCCCATGAAAACAACTAAATTGGATTTTTTTCTCGACCCATCCATCTGATTTAAATCATTGATGATTCAATTGGAAAAGAAACATGGATTTCTCTTATGATGATCGAATTCGCGTCTCTTTAATCAATGAGATATCTGCTAAACTTTTTAGTTACTCGTTGTGATTGTGCCGACTTGTTGATTTGATTGATTTAGAGATCAAATGAAATTCAGTCTTTACAGGAAAACTTATTTATAGTAATGATAATGATGTCGAAGTAGGAAATTCTTGAAACCATTTTATTTTTTATGATTCCTTACCTTATAAATCCTCGCTATTCGAAGAAGTGTGAGATTGGTGAATCTATCCTATCGAGTCACTTGCGACTTTTCCGGGTCATTAGAATAGCTTATTTGGTTAATGACTCATTTTATTTTGTTCCAGTATTGGTAATCGAATTAAAGACTCGTCTTTAGTTTAGTTGTTCGAGAAAGAATTGGAATTGGATCTTTCATGATTGATCGTCCCGAACAATATAACAATATGTTGAAGATGTAGATGTAAATAAATAAGTGTTAAGCAACTCATTTCTTCGTGTTTTTTATAAATGTGTTTCATTCCTATAACAAAATATGGGTTAATTTGGCTTTTTGCTGAGATTTCCCCAGAGAAATACCTATTCATACATATATAAAAATAAAGTATGGACTACTATGCACCGATGGAGCCAATGACTATTCATGATTCCATATTGAATCAATTCCATACCGGTCCAAATTAGAGGAATGTTATGGTAAAACTTCGTTTGAAACGATGTGGTAGAAAGCAACGTGCGACTTGAAGGACATGATCGGCTGTGGATTCTTGCATCCACCATTTTTTTATATATCAATGAAGATGCTCTTGGCTCGACATAGTTTGTTCTGTGCCACCAGGACCCCATTGGGGGGGGTTGTAAATAGTACATGATGGAGCTCGAGCATAAATTCTTGATTCATTTATCAGAGGGAAGGATCTAGGGTTAGTGCCAGTCAATAAGTTGGAACAACTTCGTAAGTATATCTTCGATATAGAAATCGCAAATTCGAACAAGTTTCAAATAAAAAAGCAAAAAAGGAAAATTTGTCGGAATTGGTAAAACTATTTCGATCAAAAGTGTATCACAGGGGAATCAACCATTTGTATGATTCTTCAATAGAAAGAACAAAAGGTATGTTGCTGCCATTTTGAAACAATTAAGGATCACCGAAGTAATGTCTAAACCCAATGATTCAAAGCAAAGATAAAGGATACCGGAACAAGGAAACGCCACTTTCAATTGTCTCAATAACTAGATCAGAATGAGAAAGGAAAATCGATTCTAGACGAGACAAACAAAAGAGGTTAGAGACGGCTCAATAAATGTCTAAGGATTTCCCTTCGAGCTCTTTGAGAATTACCCCAACTTGAGTTATGAGTACGAATGAGATTTCTTTTTTTTTTTTTTATTCCTTCCAAAAAAAAACGACTCAAATCCTAATCTAATTGATGATTTTATGGATCCATTTGCCACTATATACAATACATAAATTCGAATCATTCTTTCTCGAGCCGTACGAGGAGAAAACCTCCTATACGTTTCTAGGGGGGGCATTGTTCATCTATATCTATCCCAATGAGCCATCTATCGAATCGTTGCAATTGATGTTCGATCCCGAAGAGAAGGAAGAGATCTTCGTAAAGTGGGTTTTTACGATCCGATAAAGAACCAAACTTATTCAAATGTTCCTGCTATTCTATATTTCCTTGAAAAAGGCGCTCAACCTACAGGAACTGTTCACGATATTTCAAAGAAGGCGGAAGTATTTAAGGAACTTCGAATTAATCAAACGAAATAAAATTTATGAAATAGAAAAAAAAGATTGAGTGAAATAACTGGCAATTGAGGGGATTGCCATCAATCAGATGGTTTTCGTTGGGACTCTACGAATAAATAAGGGATCAATCTTGCTATTGTTTGTACTTCTATTGAAAACCAGAGATTTTTTTCCTACTTCTTCTTTATTTATTCCCCCCCACACACTTCATTTCTTATCTATGTAGTGCCAATCCAACACAAGTCTTTATTTTCTTTATTTCATTTTTTTTCTCAAAATTCAATTTATATTGACAATGGTGTATCGATCAAATATAATTCGATCGTGGATAAATAGATCTATTTATCTACGTCCCATAAGTTTGTTTCTTTACTTCACTAGGTTCGCCGGATTCGCTGTGACACAAGAAGTATCTTCTTAAGATAATGAAAAAAAAAAATGATCAAAACAGGAGGGTCCACAAATTTTTACATCTATCTATATTTATCCGTGAATCCGTTGTATTTGAATCTGATCTGAACATTTTGATGTTCATAATTGATCATCAAATGTTTCTTTTAGATTTGTTGCTAGTTCAATGTTTTGATGGGGTAGGGCAATCCAATCTCTTTATTTATTTATTTTTTTTTTGATTCCGATCGTATCTACACACCATATTTATACGGGTTGCTAACTCAACGGTAGAGTACTCGGCTTTTAAGTGCGGCTAGGATCTTTTACACATTTGGATGAAGCAACAGATTCGTCAATACCATTGGTATGGTTTGTAAGACCACGACTGATCCTGAAAGGGAATGAATGGAAAAAACAGCATGTCGTATCAACGGAGAACTCTGAGAATACTTCCTGGGTCGGTAGAAAATCTTGTTTTGATTCTTGGAACGGTACCAAATCAATTCACAGTTTGGTCGAGTGAATAAATGGATAGAGCCCCAATGGCTCCAATTATAAGGAAACCAAAAGCAACGAGCTCGGTTCATAATTCGAATGATTACCCGATCTAATTAGACGTTAAAAATAGATTAGTGCCTGATGCGGGAAAGGGTTCTCCTGTGAGTGGATCATCGATTCCTTTTTTTTTTTCATGAATCCTAACTATTAACTATTCTTTCTCTATTATGGAGTGGAGACGAATGTGTAGAAGAAACGGTATACTGATAAAGAGAATTTCTTCCAAAGTCAAAAGAGCGATCGGGTTGCAAAAATAAAGGATTTCTAACCATCTCTTGTAACTATAACGAACACAAACAAATTGGATGGAAAGAGAGAGGATCCGTTCATTGGACTCCCCGTCTCCGGGGTATCTATTCTTTTCTTACTATATACCCTGTTCTGACCGTATCGCACTATGTATCATTTGATAACCCAAGAAATCCCCCGTGCCTTTGTATAATTTCAAATGGAGGAATTACAAGGATATTTAGAAATAGATAGATCTAGGCAACAACACTTCCTATATCCGCTTCTATTTCAGGAGTATATCTACGCACTTGCTCATGATCATGGTTTAAATGGATCGATTTTTTACGAACCTATGGAAAATTTCGGTTATGACAATAAATCCAGTTCACTAATTGTGAAACGTTTAATTACTCGAATGCATCAACAGAATCATTTGATTCTTTCGGTTAATGATTCCAACGAAAATAGATTCGTTGGGCACAACAAGAATTTTTATTTTCAAATGGTATCAGAGGGTTTTGCAGTCATTATGGAAATTCCATTCTCGCTGCGATTAGTATCTTCCCTAGAAGAAAAAGAAATAGCAAAATCTCATAATTTACGATCTATTCATTCAATATTTCCCTTTTTCGAGGACAAATTATCACATTTAAATCATGTGTCAGATATACTAATACCTCATCCCATCCATCTGGAAATCTTGGTTCAAACCCTTCACTGCTGGATACAAGATGCCCCCTCTTTGCATTTATTGCGATTCTTTCTCCACGAGTATCGTAATTCGAATAGTCTCATTACTCCAAAGAAATCCATTTCTCTTTTGAAAAAAGAGAATCAAAGATTCTTTTTGTTACTATATAATTCTCATGTATATGAATGTGAATCCGTATTAGTGTTTCTCCGTAAACAATCTTCTCATTTACGATCAACATCCTCTGGAACTTTTCTTGAGCGAACACATTTCTATGGAAAAATAGAACATCTTGTAGTAGTGCTTCGTAATGATTTTCAGAAGACCCTATGGTTGTTCAAGGACCCCTTCATGCATTATGTCAGATATCAAGGAAAATCCATTCTGGCTTCAAAGGGGACTCATCTTCTGATGAAGAAATGGAAATCTCACCTTGTCCATTTTTGGCAATGTTATTTTTACTTGTGGTCTCTACCGGACAGGATCCATATAAACCAATTATACAATCATTCCTTATATTTTCTGGGCTATCTTTCAAGTGTACGACTAAACACTTCGGTGGTAAGGATTCAAATGCTAGAGAATTCGTTTCTAATAGATACTTCTATTAATAAATTCGAGACCCTAGTCCCAATTAGTCCTCTG